AAGCCTTTGTCACTTAGTTTTCGACTTTTCGGAAATATATTAGCTGATGAATTAGTAGTTGTTGTTCTTGTTTCTTTAGTACCTTTAGTGGTTCCGATACCTGTCATGTTCCTTGGATTATTTACAAGTGGTATTCAAGCTCTGATTTTTGCAACTTTAGCCGCGGCTTATATAGGTGAATCCATGGAGGGCCATCATTGACTAGTTTTCGAAAGATTCTTTTTTTTAGCTTAGCGCAAGGCAACGTATGCGCAGCCCCAAAAAAGAAAATTAGGAAATAAAAATATACAACTCACTATCTAAAATCTAGAGTTATAGCAAAAAAGATTACGATATTAGAGTAGAGAATTGTAAAAAAAAGGGGGGGGGAAAGAGATCTAAAAGATCTTTTTCCTAAAATTCCTGGTTGGTCCACTTATATCATACCTCTCCTCAATGAATATTCGTTTTATACGGGTCAGCCAAATCCGAATATTAAATATTCGGAGTCGTAATTTGAATAAGAATTCTTGTGGTTTACGATGTGTGATTAAAGAAAAAGGGGATGTTCTATAGAACGATTCCCCTTTCAGCTTATTTTCTTCAGCGATTGACCAAAAGAAAATTTTCATAAATAAGAAATTGCATGAACTTAGATTAATCAAATAACGATATTTCTATCCAATGATTCGGCCTAATCAATTTGTCCATTTAGATTGTATCCGTGCGGGATAATCATAAAGAAAAGCGAGGAGAGCAAAGAATTTACAAAAACGGGATTCAGGTTGGTTCAGATCGGAGAGGGGGGGGGTCGAACTAGGCATATGTAATTTAATAGCTATGCTATAAGTCAACTTGTTTCGACGCATGATTCTGGAATCCGATTGAATCTAAGATGAATAAAGAGTTGGTTTACGTTATGGAAGAAAGACATGTATATGTGATATTAGATATTGACTAGTTCTATATGAAGTAAAGATATTGCCTGTAAATTTAAATGGGGATTCCAATAGAAGTCCTTCCGTCTCATCCGTGACTGTAAATTGAATGAATAAAGGGATGAAATCAAGAAAAAGATCGAAGAATTCAACGAATGGTTCGGAACAAAGAAACGGACGAACGAAAGTCGTATGGATTCGCAAATACTTTGTCGATAGGAACTAAAAAAGAGATATCGAAGTAAAGTAGTTTTAATCATTTAATAAAATTATTACTTCAATTGAAGTTCGTAGTTACTTCGACTGGATGAATCGTAGTGATGGAATAATGAAGTTATAATTAATCGGTTGATTGTATCATTAACCATTTCTTTTTTTTTTTTTTTCGTACGAGGAACTTATCATGAATCCACTGATTTCTGCCGCTTCCGTTATTGCTGCTGGATTGGCTGTAGGGCTTGCTTCTATTGGACCGGGAGTTGGTCAAGGTACTGCTGCGGGCCAAGCTGTAGAAGGTATCGCGAGACAGCCCGAGGCGGAGGGAAAAATACGAGGTACTTTATTGCTTAGTTTAGCTTTTATGGAAGCTTTAACAATTTATGGCCTGGTTGTAGCATTAGCACTTTTATTTGCGAATCCTTTTGTTTAATCTTAGAAATATGAAAAATCTTTTTTTTTTTTTAGTCTATCTATAAGAGGAGATCATATGAAAAATGTAACCGATTCTTTCCTTTCTTTGGGCCACTGGCCGTCTGCCGGGAGTTTCGGGTTTAATACCGATATTTTAGCAACAAATCTAATAAATCTAAGTGTAGTGCTTGGGGTATTGATCTTTTTTGGAAAGGGAGTGTGTGCGAGTTGTTTATTTCAAGAATAGGCTGGATACGACCAGTTGTACTTTTTCCGTTAGAACTAGGAAAGAAAGGTGCATGATCGCACGAATGACTTCTGAATAAATTCATAAATCATATGTAAGAACCATAGCATTTCGTGATTCGTTGGTAAATCCACTTTGATTCTCTATCAACCAATAATGTGGGACCATTAAACATGGTTAAAGCTAAATCGTTTGAAGTCCAGACGCGGCATGGTACTCTTTCTACCACTATATTAATTGTAATATAGAGATGCTTTCAAAACGAATAGTTTATCGATATAGAACACTCATATGGATAAAATGATTTGAACCACTTATTATCAAAATGGGGATTTCATCCCCTTTTTATCCAATGCCGAATCGACGACCTATGTATTGTGTATAAAGAAAGAAAAACTTTTTGGATTGAAAAAAAAAAGAAACAACTTTGCTGACAATTACATATTTTTGTTTGGTCAGAAGAGTCCTCCGACTATTTTGGTTTTGGATTAGTAATTAGTTTCGATAGTTTTTTGGAATATGAAGAGAGAATAGAGGATAGGCTCATTACATTCAAAAAAAGATATGGGAATTTATCATAAATAAGTAATTGAGCGTGAGAGCCAAATGAATCGAAAGATTCATGTTTGGTTCGGGAAGGGGATCGTGGAAGTTTTTAAATGAATGGAAAGAGAATCTACTTTCATTAAGTGATTTATTAGATAAT